GTGGATTCGTTCCAGAAAGGTTCCAGAAGATGTTAATCGTAAGCAAGAAGATTGTTTACGAAGAAACAACAAGAAAAATTCATATTCTGATACATAAGAGTTATATAGGAATCGAGATAGTCTTTTATTTTCTTTTGAAAAAAGAAAAATGGATTTCATTGAAGTAATAAGACTATTCCAATTCGAATAATAGTTGAGAAAGAATCGCAATAAATGCAAAGATGGAACATCTTGGATCCGGTATTCAAGGAGTTGAACCAAGATTTCAAAATGGATAAGATAGGGTATTTCTATATGTGATAGATAATGTAAATGCAAAAATTTGTCTTCTAAAAAGGGAAATATGGAATGAATAGATCGTAAATTTTGAAACTTTGGTATTTCTTTTTCTTCCGGACAAGATAGTTGTCCTAGTGAGAATGGGATTTCTACAACGATTGCAAACCCCTCAGATAGAATCTGAGAATAAAACTCCGAATAAAAATGATTGCTGTGATCCAACAATCGATCTTGGTTAGGATGATTAACCGAATTAATCCAAAAATTCTGCTGATACATTCGAATAATTAAACGTTTCACAAGTAGTGAACTAAATTTCTTGTTATTACAACCAAAAATTTCCACAGGTTCGGAACCATTTAATACATAATCATGGGCAAATGCATAAATATATTCCTGAAAGAGAAGTGGGTAAACGAAGTATTGTTGACGAGATTTCTGTTTTTCTGAATACCCTTCGAATTTTTCCATTTGTATTTCTACTTGAATCAGAGAAAAAAAGCATTTCTCGATTTATCAAATGATGATACATAGTGCAATATGGTCAGAACAGGGTGTTCCATTTTAGAAAACAAACCCTGAAAAGAAAGGGAGTCTAATCCATAGATCTTTTTCTGCTCCTTTTCTATCTAATTAGTTTATGTTTGTTCTAATTACAAACAAGAACAAATCTTTTATTTTTGCAGGCCAATCGCTCTTTTGACTTTGGAATACAGTCTCTTTATCAATATACTGCTTCTTTTACACATTCAATTCATAACATTCCTTTTCAATCCATAATCAAGAATAATTAGGATTCCTAAAAAAAAATTAAAGGGTCCACCGATAGGAAAACCCAACCTTTCCCCGCATCAGGCACTAATCTATTTTTAACGTCTAATTAGATCGGGGAATCATTTCAATTAAGAAGTTAAGCTCGTTGCTTTTTATTTTACCAGAATTAGAGCTAGGCTCTATCCATTTATTCACTAGACCCAGAAAATCGGAATTTTTTTATTCCAAAAAAAAAAAGAAATTGATTTTATTACGACATGCTATTTTTTCCATTCATTACCTTTGAGGATCAGTCGTGGTCTTCTAGACTCTACCAAGAGTCTGGACGAATTTGTTGCTTCATCCAAATGTGTAAAAGATCATAGTCGCACTTAAAAGCCGAGTACTCTACCATTGAGTTAGCAACCCAGATAAAATAGGATCTTAGATACGATCGAAATCCAAAAATCGATGGAATTACACCGGACGCTCCTGGCAAAACATTGAATTAGCAAGACATCAAAAGAAAGATTTTATCACCCATTAAAAACACTCAAATACCAAAATAAACAGATCGGTTAAATTTCACTAAGGTTAAAAAAGAAGCGGCCCCAATCATAATAGCAAAATTGTTATTTTTTTAACATTTAATATAGAAAAATCTTATATGAAAGTACATGCAAGGGGGGGGGCAACCCTATCATTTGAGCAAAGTGTAGACAGAAATACCTAATATGGAGTGACAATAAAGAGACCTATCTAGCTACAAATTCTATTTGTTCAATAGACCTTTGTCAATAGAAATACAATGGTAAGAAAACCAATTAGATACAAATAAGGAAATTAAATAAGGGCTTTTGTTGGATTGGCACGACATAAATGCAGCAAAAAAATAGGACTAAAAAAGAGGCAAAAAAAGAGGCAAATTGTGATAATTAAGGGATATTAATGACTCTCCCCTACTTTTTTATTTTTTATTCATTTAGTTCTTCAATTAACTCAAAGTTCTTTCTTTATCTTTAAAGAATTCTGCTTTCCTTAAAATATCATAAACAGTTCTTGTAGGTTGAGCACCTTTTTCAAGGAAATAGAGAATAGCTGGAACATTTAAACAAGTTTGATTCTTTATCGGATCATAAAAACCAACTTTTTGAAGATCTCTTCCTTCTCTTCGAGATCGAACATCAATTGCAACGATTCGATAGACAGCTTATTGGGATAGATGTAGATAAACAATGCCCCCCCTAGAAACGTATAGGAGGTTTTCTCCTCATACGGCTCGAGAAAATGATTCGAATTTCTATCTATAATATTAGACTATGACTTGCATTAATTTCCTTATAGAAGAAAAAACAAATTTCATTTATACTCATGACTCAAGTTGGCTAATTTTGACTAACAGAATTCAAAAGAGAAATCCTTCGAAATTTTTTGAGTCGTCTCTAAACTCTTTTCTTTATCTCATCTCGAACAAATTGACTTTTATTCCTTATTCTGATCTAATTCTATTGTTGAGATGGTTGAAAATCATGTTTACTTGTTCCGGAATCCTTTATCTTTGATTTGTGAAATCCTTGGGTTTAGACATTACTTCGGGAATTCCTATTCTTTTTTCTTTCAAAAGAGTAGCAACATACCCTTTCTTTTTTTCTTATTTCCTTCAATAAAGCATTTTCCTCTTCTAGAGAAATCGAATATGAACGATTGATTCTGATAGACTTTTAATCAAAAAAAAGTTTTCCAATCTTCCAAAATTAGACTTTTTCTTATTTTAACCTTTCAATTTCTATATTAAGGATAGACTGACAAAGTTGGCCTAATTTATTAGTTTTCACTAACCCTAGATTCTTTCCCTTGATAAAAAATCAATTCTGTCTTCTCGAGCTCCATCGTGTACTATTTACTTACAAACAACCCAGCGCAAATTCGGTTCGGGACAAATAGAACAGACTATGTCGAGCCAAGAGCATTTTCATTACTATGGAAAATGGTGGATAGCAAAATCCACAATCGATCATCTCCTTCAAGTCGCACGTTGCTTTCTACCACATCGTTTTAAACGAAGTTTTACCATAACATTACATTCCTCTAATTTCATTGCAAAGTGGTATCGAGAATTGATCCAATATGGATGGAATCATGAATAGTCATTGGTTTTGTATACTAATTCAAACTTGCTATCTATGGAGAAATATGGATAAAAGAAATAAGTATTTATCGGGGAAGACTCTGCAAGGATCCAATTTATTTAAACCCATATTCTATCATATGAATGAAACATAGTTTGAAAAAGAGGAATAAAATAGTTTGCTTAAGACTTATTTATTATGGAATTTCCATCCTCAACAGAGAACTCGAGATGATCAATCCTGAAATGAGAAGATTCAACTCTTTTCCAACAAATAAACTATGCCAATGAAAAGATTAGCAGTTTTTTGTTAGTTATAAACTTTTCATAGTTCTTCGACTTGAATAACAGGAGTAACAAAAGAAAGAAAAAATAAAGTAAAAAAAATTAGTGTAAAGTAAAATTAAGGTCTTTGCTTTTACTTATAGCATTCTTTCTTTTAGGTAACAGAAAGAACTAAAAATTAAAAATAAGAAAAGTATGATTTTTTTTTTATGAGAAAGAAAAAGAATCCTTAGAAATGCATCTAATCTAAGAGTTCATAAGAACTAATTATTGTCTTTAATAAGCTTTTGTGTCTTGCAGGGCACAATACGATTCTATCTTTCGTTTCATGAAAAAAAAAATCTGGGACGGAAGGATTCGAACCTCCGAATAACGGGACCAAAACCCGCTGCCTTACCACTTGGCCACGCCCCATTTCTTTTATGCGACACTAATAAACAGTATTTTTATTATATATTATTCGTCAATCCCACTTCAATTACCTAAAAAATCAGGGATATTTTCTTGCTAGGATTCTAAACATGCGGATAATATAGAATCCAAAAAATGCATTGATCATTACATGGAATTCTATTAAGATATTATATGAAAGTCGAATTTCTTCCATTCCCATTTGAGAATGCGAATACAAGGAGGTATTTTGTGTTTGGGAAAGTCCGAAGAAAAAAGGATTTTGAATCCACCTTTTCTTTTCCTTTTTCCCTTAGAAAAATAACTCAATCAAAATCCAATTATCTACTCTACAAGAACGAAATGCTTGTTATGCCTAATATACTTAGTTTAACCTCTATCTGTTTTAATTCTGGTCTTTATCCGACTAGTTTTTTCTTAGCCAAATTACCCGAAGCTTATGCCATTTTCAACCCAATCGTGGATGTTATGCCTGTCATACCTGTACTCTTTTTTCTATTAGCGTTTGTTTGGCAAGCTGCTGTAAGTTTTCGATGAAATCTTTACTATTCTGTATCTGTCTGCCAAATTGAATGATGTATTCATTGCAAAAAGATGTATTCATTGCAAAAAAATGAAAAAATGTAGAAGAGCCGAGAAGTCTTATATTATGAACTTTCGATTCTAAAATTCAAATTCTTCTACATTGAATGTATAGCTGCAACAATAAATTTGGATCAGCCTTTCTACCCCCTGCACCTACGTTGAGCAGGTACCTTTAGGTACCCACACAATACTTAAACTAATTTTTGATATTGATAAGACTGCTTATTATAAAGCAATTCTTGCAATTTTTTTTAAGAATTGATTTTTGCATTTTTTAGGTGTCAAAATAAAAAAAACCATCCTAGTGGATCTGTGCGGTAAGGAAAAACGGGTAATCTATTCCTTAAAAAAAAATCTTGGAGATTATGTAATGCTTACTCTCAAACTCTTTGTTTATACAGTAGTGATATTCTTTGTTTCCCTCTTTATCTTTGGATTCTTATCTAATGACCCAGGACGTAATCCTGGACGTGAGGAGTAAAAATCCAAAATTTTGGGGAATTTTTTTTTACAAATTGGATTTATTTCGTACATTTATCTATGAGAAAATCCGGGGGTT